TTTTTTTTATGTAATGAGCCTATCCTCTCTTTTCTGTTTGTATTTCTATATACCCAAACTTATATAAGACTAGATGAATATTAAGAGGACTCTTCCAACTAGATAAAAATCTATCATGGTCAGCAAAGTTGTTTCTTTATTTGTGTTTGCTCTGTTAGTTAATAATTTCAATTTCCTTAAGAAAAATAAACTAAATAAATGGAAAATACAAATTGATAGAATTCCTCTTATTTTTTCTTCAAATCCAAAAAATTTCTCTTTTTTTTATAAATAGGTCGTCGATTTGGCATTGGAAAAAGGGCTGGGTGCCCTTCTAGTAAATAGTTCAAACTATTTTATCGATATGAGTGTTCTATATCAGATAAATTCTACACTGGCTATTCCCCGTTTAAAGCATTTCGAGACTAATACTAATGTAGTTGTAGAAAGAGTACCCCTTTTTGCCCGGACTTCAAGCAGTTTAGCTTTAACCGTGTTAATGGTCTCACATTATTGGTCTATAGAGAATCAAAGTGAATTTACCAATAAGTCGCGAAATGCTATGGTTCTTCCATATGATTTCTGAAGTTATTCAGAAGTAATTCGTCGAGATCGTGCACCTTTTCTTATTTTTTTTGCTAAAAAAAATAAGAAAAAATATTCTAAAGTGCAGCCGGATAGATCCAATCTATTCTTGAAATAGACAACTCGCACACACTCCCTTTCCAAAAAAAATCAATACACCAACCACTACAGTTAGATTTATTAGATTTGTTGCTAAAATATCGGTATTAAGCCCGAAACTCCCAGCGAATGGCCTGTGAGCTAAAAAAACGAAAGATTGGGTTACATTTTTCATAAGCTCTCCTCTTATAGATAGGACGAACAAAGAAGAAAGTTTTTCGATCACTTACTTCGCTCGCCCTTTTTAAATTTTTAATGCAAATAGATTCAATCTAATAATTTCTTTTAGATTAAGTCTTAGGTCTCGTTTGACCTGTGAAAGATCTCCTTTGTTGAAATGGTCCCCAAATTCCTAAAATCAAAAAAAAGGAAAAAGACTTTCCACTGTCCTAAACTAAGGACGGGAAGGAGGAGGGGGGGGTATATCCCCTAATCATGCTCAAATCAGCCCTTCCTGTGGTTCCTGGGATATTGTTTGCCCCGGGAAATACAAAATTCCCAGAATAATATAATAAATAGGAGTAAAGTATTGATATACTTGGAATTACAGAAGCAAATACCAATAAAAAAAGAAATCTAATCTAAAGGACTCATTTTCTTTTTTAGGATTAAACAAAAGGGTTCGCAAATAAAAGCGCTAGTGCCACAACCAGTCCATAAATTGTTAAAGCTTCCATAAAAGCTAGACTAAGCAATAAAGTACCTCGTATTTTACCTTCTGCTTCTGGCTGTCTGGCAATACCTTCTACAGCTTGTCCTGCAGCAGTGCCTTGACCAACCCCAGGCCCAATAGAAGCAAGCCCTACGGCCAATCCAGCAGCAATAACGGAAGCAGCAGCAATTAGTGGATTCATGGTGAGTTCCTCGTATCAAAAAAAAAGAAATGGTTAAGGATACAATCAACAAAGAAATTATTATTTCCAACCTCTAAGCTTTATTGGGGTAGAAGTAACTAACTAAGTACAAATAAATAATAATCGAAATCGTCCGAATTACTTCGAGATCTCGTTTTTAGTTTCTAATCATTAGAGGTTTGTGTAAATCCATATGATTCTCATTATTCTATTTCTCTTTCTTTTCAACCAATCACTCTTTCATTCCATCCTTTTTTTTACTCTTCGATATCCTGGAGTTCCCGTTTTTTTCCCTTGATCTAACATAATAAAAGACGAAATACAGGAAGAACCCCTATTAAAATAGAACTAGTCCAAATCCAATAAGTGATAACAATATGCTGCATAGAACTAGATATGGAATCCAGTTCCATATAGAAGGGAATTCTCTATATCGGATTAGATAATGAATCCAACTTAGGAATAAAAAAAAATCCCATATACATTTGTTTCTTCTATTTTGTTTGCGTATTTTCTCATTTTCTATTGAATCTGATTCTCAAATCATTCCTTAGAAAGCCAAAGCCGCACAAAAGATGACTGTCTTATAGGCATTAAGGATATAGATCTAACCTGACTCCGCCCCTCGGAATGCATATATACTTTAACTCTTCCGTAATATAGTCTATTCTCTCCCCTACAACTCTAGGTTGTATATTCATACGCATTGCGAACTATTTTGTTTTCCAACTAAGAGGATTATCCGGAATCATGCATGAATTGGGCTAAGCTAAAAAAAAGGCTATTGCGAAAACTAGTCAATTCAATGATGACCTTCCATGGATTCACCTATATAGGCTGCGGCTAACGTTGCAAAAATAAGAGCTTGAATACCGCTTGTAAATAATCCAAGAAACATGACCGGTATAGGGACTACTAAGGGGACTAAAGAAACAAGAACAACAACGACTAATTCATCCGCCAATATATTTCCGAAAAGTCGAAAACTAAGCGATAATGGTTTTGTGAAATCTTCTAGGATGTTAATTGGTAAAAGGATTGGGGTTGGTTTAATATATTTCTCGAAATAACTCAATCCTTTTTTGCTAAGACCCGCATAAAAATATGCCGCTGATGTTAGTAAAGCTAAAGCAACAGTAGTATTTATATCATTCGTGGGCGCTGCTAATTCCCCATGGGGTAACTCTATAATTTTCCAAGGTAAAAGAGCACCTGACCAATTCGAAACAAAAATAAAAAGGAACATAGTTCCAATAAAGGGAACCCAGGGACCATATTCTTCTCCAATCTGAGTTTTGCTCAAGTCTCGAATAAACTCAAGTACATATTCGAAGAAATTCTGACCGTCGGTCGGGATGGTTTGTGGATTCCGAACAGCTATGATAACTGAACCCAGCAAAATAGTAATTACGACCCAAGAAGTGATGAGTACTTGGGCATGAATTTGGAAACCTCCTATTTGCCAATAGAAGTGTTGGCCTACTTCTACACCCGATATATCATATAACCCCTTGAGTGTTTTAATGGAACATGGTGTAATATTCATATTGTCCTCTGATAAAAATTGAACTTCAAAAAAGGAATTCTTTTGATTCAAGCATCTCTTTCTCAACTCAGCAACTTGAAGTATTAATCTTATATTTAAGATACCAAGAAATCACATCAGATCATAATATATATCAATACCCTTTAATATATATCAATATTCCCCTTCTTTTATCTATGCAAAACAAAAAAGAATAGTAACTAATCCTATAAATCTACGCAGTTGCTCAAGAATTCGCTATTCTTCTTAATCAACGATTTCTTATATAGAAAGAACGGCCCTCAGAAATTGCAAATACTAATTTGTTAAGAATTAATCGAATTGAAGTCATAGTGTCATCGTTGGCAGGAATCGATATATTCGCGAGATCCGGGTCACAATTTGTATCGACTAAAGAAATAGTAGGAATCCCCAAAATGGCACATTCCCGAAGAGCTATATACTCTTTTTGCTGATCAAGGACGATCACAATGTCAGGCAACCTCGTCATATATTTGATCCCGCCGAGATATCTTTGCAAGGTAGATAATTTTCTCTTTAAGATTGCCGCATCTCTTTTTGGGAGATGGTGGAATTTTCCCATTTTTTCTTCTGCTCTTAAGTCTCTAAATTGAGAAAGTCTCGTTTTGGTAATCGACCAATTCGTTAACATACCACTGAACCACTTTTTATTAACATAATGACAACGAGATCTTATTGCAGCTGATGCTACTAAATCTGCTGCTCTTTTTTTGGTACCAACAATTAAGAAGCTTTTTCCCTGACTTGCTGCATCAAAAACTAAATCACAAGTTTCTGATAAAAAACGAGCTGTTCTAGCGAGATTTGTAATATGAGTACCTTTACGCTTTGCCGAGATGTAAGGGGCCATTTTAGGATTCCATTTCTTAATACCATGACCAAAATGAACTCCCGCTTCTATCATCTCTTTCAAATTGATGTTCCAATATCTTCTTGTCATTTTTTCCATACTTCCTTTTTATTTTTTCTTTTTTCATCTTACCATTACGGAATTAATTTCTTTTTGAAGATTAAGAAAGAGCCGAAATAGCTTGAAATAAATAATAATTGTTCCGATGCAACCTTCTACTCATAATTGACCATTGATACACGGTATAAACATAGCCTTAATGAATTAACTGACTTCTTTTACTTATTAATTAAAATACAAAATCTAAAATTTAATTAAAATACAAAATCTAAAATCAGACCCGTTAGCATTCTAAAGTCAAAAGTATAGTTTAAATTAAAGTAAAAAAAATTGCTTTATGTATACTTAAATCGTATAAATAGGGGTTAATAAATGACTTAAATCATATAAATGTAAACGGGCCTTCTGATGTTTCATAGAAATTGTTTGTTACGTCAGAATCAGAAGAAACTAATTCTGTATGGAGAAACAAAATATCTCTCATTTCCGACGCGAATAGATTTTTTTTTTGAATTTCGAAATAAAAGTTCTTGTCTTGTGAGGAACGATGCACAAATTTTTGGAATCCGGTACCAACAGGTATAATCTCCCCCAGAACTACGTTTTCTTTCAGGCCTTTCAACCAATCAATACGACCTCGTAGGGCAGCTTTTGCTAAAACTCGACCAGTTTCTTGAAAACTTGCTTCAGATATGAAACTTTGGGTATTCAGGGAAGCCCTTGTTATTCCCAATAAGATTGCCCGATAATAGATCGATTCATCTAAAGCCCGCCCTGCTCGTTCCGCTCGCAATAGTCCTATTAATTCCCCAGGTAAAAAAACATTAGACATTCCATCTTCGGAAACCCTTACTTTTGATGTTACTTGGCGTATAATAATCTCTATATGTCTATTATGGATCTGTACCCCTTGGGATCGATAAACCTTTTGGATCTTATTAACCAAAGAGATACGACTTTGGGCTATTGTTAGCTCAGCTCCAATCAAGAATCCCCAGGGAACCCCAAGAATTCTTGGTATACGTTCATTCCAATCCTCAATTCTCCTTTCGAGATTCGACGATAGTGAATCAATTGAACGCGCTTCGAAGATTTGTTCTACTTTTGGAAGACCTTGCGTTATATCACTAGATCTCGATTTTTCATATATAAACGTAACTAACCTATCCCCTTTGTAAAGGATTTTTCCATGATGACCATGAACAGTTGCTCCTATAGTGGCCAAATAAGGCTTAGCCGCTCTTAGAACAAAAGAGTCCATATTAACAATGAAAATTTGACCAGATTTTTTTATGTGCGATTTAAATAGACATACATTTTCACAAATAAATTGTCCAAGGTGAATTATTGCCGATGTCTTTTCCCATGAGTCATGATGGAGAGAGTGCCAATTCAAATGGAATGGCTCCAACATGATGTTACTGTCGAAATTCGAAATCCTTTTATTTTCGTCTATTAAAGAGTATTTAAGTCCTTGAAGTACTTGGAAGGTCTGTTTCAAATTGGCAAGGAATAAGTATTTTTTTAACAAGATTCGATTATGCGTTAATAAATAGTAAGATGAAGAAAAATTCGATATACTAGGTACAATAGCGCCTAAGAGCCCAAAAATATCTCGAATAGGAATTCTAAGATTCGATTCTTTTACCGCATTGGGATATTTCGAATTCTTGAATAAACCAATTCGAGAACAGTTGGATGCCAACAAAATCATCAAAGATGGATATTCTTTATTTCGATTCAACAAGGTGCCAATAGCTTCTTGATGTTGGCTAAGTGATTGAATCTTCCCCTTGGAATAAAAGGAATTGGTATTGTTGCGATCTAACCTATTATTGGGAATCAGTCCTACACTTGTCCTATCATACCTTCTTCGTGTAGAAGAAATAGTAGACTTGACTAACTCAATTCTTAGGAAATCGCGAATCAGATCATTTGTTCTTACCTCAAGAAGAGAAGCACGAGCCCCCTCTTTTTCTTTTTGTTCCCAATTCACTACTAAGCAAGTTCGAACGAATTGACTATTCGTGTGATAAATTCTTTGAGTTAACTTGCTATTTTCATGAGAAATAAAATTCACAAGTCGAAGTTGGAGATTATCCTCTTCTTGCAGGAGATCCCGCGGGAAAAGTGTTGCTAAATTTCTCCCTTCGTCCATTTCATATGCGACTGCAGGTCGAACCGAAACAAAATACTTTTCCTTGCTTTTGAGAATTTTTTTCCGTTGAACATAAACCCAATTTTTCCTTTTTTTTGATTCCTTAGAATCTTTTTTTTCTCTTTCTGGTGGTATCAAACTCCCACCTAATATCTTATCCGCCTCTTCAGGGAAATGAATATCTCCGGAAAAGATTTTGAGTTCCGTATGGCTTTTTTTTCTCTTCACTCGGACCAATCCACCTAGTCGACTTCTTGTATTTTTTGTGAGTTGTGTATCGACTCCAATAATACTATTGTCAAGTACCTTTAGGGATGAGGATCTCGGCAAGATATGCAGTTCTTGAAGAATGAAAAAAAACCGATCTACTTCTTTTTGGTATTTTAGACTAAATTCTTTTGTTCCTCGATGCTCAATAAAACCCTCTTTTTTGAAGATAGAATCTTCCTCCGGGCTTCCATATTCGTCTTCTGAGTCTTCCTCTGAGTCTTCTTCTAAAGTCCCATATTCCTTCTCTGAGCCATCTTCAGAGCTTCCATATTCTTCTTCTGAGTCTTCCTCTAGAGTTCCATATTCGTCCTCTCGGGTCTTATATTCGTTCTCTGGGCTCCCGTATTCTTCCTCTGAGTCTTTCTCTAGAGTCCTATATTCGTCTTCCAGGATCCCATATTCATCTTCTAGGGTTTCATATTCGTCCTCTCCCTCTTGGGTCCTATATTCGTTCTCTGGACTCTCATATTCATCCTCTGAGTCTTCCTCTCGAGTCCTATACTCTTCCTCTCGGGTCCAATATTCTTCCTCTAGGGTCCTATATCTAAATTTAACAATTCCCGAACTCCTTTTATCTTTTCTGTATCGGGGATCGTCAAAATAAGCAAAAATAGTATTTCTACGTAAAACACCCATAAAGGGTATTTCAATTGAAATACCCGAACAGGATATTAGCTCTTTCTCTTGTTCTTGATGATATTGTAATGGAATGACGAACCTATTTCTTCGCTTTTTCGCCAACAAATCCGAATTATCTTGAAGAATGGAAGGATAGACAAAATTCCAATGGCCGTTGGACACGATTCGATTTGGCGTTAAATAATTAAGAATTTCCCTATCTTTTTTACCAAAAGTATCCAACAGTCTATGGCTTACTTGATCATTAGCCATTGAAAGGTCAAAGATATATCTTCCATCAACAGAAAAATAATAAGTATTCATTTGATCTTGATCCTTGTGGAGCGAAAAAGATGCTATACTGGATCTGCACATAGTTACTGACAATATCCATAAATGGCTTGTTTTTGGTAATCGACGAAGATTACCATATTGATATTCGGGCGCATGGTAAACATCAGTACTCCAGTGCATTTCCCCGTCTGATTCGGAATAAATATGCTTTTGTGCCTTTTCTTTAAAGTGCAAAGTGGACGTTCCGGCACGAATCTCCGCAATTACTTGTTCGGATTCTACATATTGATCATTTTGCACTAGAATCAAGCTTTTTAACGGAATATTAACACTATATAGAATATCGTGACTCTGAATAGTTACATGCAAGTCTATATAGCATAGAAAAGCAGGCTGCCCATGACGGGTACGTGTGGGGTGAACCAAATCCTCATTGAATTGGATTTTTCCATTCGAGGGGGATCGTACAAGGTCGGCAGTACCCCCTGTGAATACTCCACCAGTATGAAAAGTTCTTAATGTTAGTTGAGTCCCGGGCTCCCCAATTGATTGACCCGCAATAATACCTACAGCTTCTCCCAATTCGACCAGATCCCCATGAGTGGGACTCCGCCCATAACATAATTGGCAGATCCAAGATGTGCTCCGGCAAGTAAAGGGGGTTCTAATATATATTGGTTGTGCTCGAAACGGTTGTGCTCGAAAGGCAGTTATGAATCGATTGACTAATCCAATTCCAATATCTTGATTTCGAGCAGCAATGCATCGTGAACCAATATATATATCGTCCGCTAATACACGACCAATTAGTGTTTGGACAAAAAGTTTTTCCGTCATCCCATTTTGAGGACTCACAGAAATACCTCGGATAGTACCACAATCTCTTCTACGCACAATAATATGTTGAACTACTTCAACAAGTCTACGTGTAAGATAGCCAGCATCCGCTGTTCGTACAGCAGTATCTACAACCCCTTTTCGGGCTCCGTAGCAGGAAATTATATATTCTGTCAAAGAAAGTCCCTCGCGTAAATTGCTTTGAATAGGTAAATCAATCATTTGGCCTTGAGGATCCGCCATTAACCCTCTCATACCTACTAATTGGTGTACCTGAGATGCATTTCCTCTGGCTCCTGAAAAAGACATTAGATAGACTGGATTAGAAGGATCCGTTATTCGAAAATTAGAATTCATTTCTTGTTTCAAATATTCACTTGTAGCATACCATATCTCAACGGATTGGCGTAATTTTTCTACCGCGTGTACAGCCCCATAATAATAGTGTTTCTCCAAAAGAAAACTTTGTTGTTCCGCGTCTTGGACTAACCATCCTTTAGAGGGTATTGTTAAAAGATCCTCGATTCCTAAAGAAATCGATGTAGTAGTGGCTTGATGGAAGCCCAGAGTCTTTATTTGATCCAGTATATGGGATGTATATCCCATTCCGAAATGATCTATTAATCTGCTAATAAGTCGTTTCATAGCAGTTCCATCTATCTCTTTATTATGAAAGACCAAGTTGGCCCGTTCCGCCATACATAAGTACCCCCTTTTTTTGGCTGAGTAGGATTCGACAATTGCTGAGTAGGATTCGACAATGGGCCTGAGTCAGTGATTCGAAAACTTGATTTACTCCCTTTCCTCAATCTCAATCTGGATTTGCGCGGCAAAAAAGATGGTACTAGCAAAATCGGAATGCCCCCCGAAAGGGGCATCGCCGAATCTAACTTCCTTGTTTAGATAGTGTATGAATAGGCCCTACTAAATCCTTGTATGGCTTCCTCCATTTCTCTATAAAAAGAAATATGGCCAAGAGTGGTTCGAATGTATATAGAACGGATTTCTTTTTTTCTATTTCCCACTACTAGATAGTGGGCATAAATCTCATGATAAGTCCCAAAAGATTCATATTGAACTTCAATCGGAACTTCTCTTGACCCAACGATGCGTTGATCTAGTTTCCATCGGAGCCACAAGGGACTGCTTAAACCGATTCGTTTCTGTCTATAAGCTCCCAGTGCATCATAGGAACTAGAAAAATGGGGTTCTTTATCTTTTGTATACTTCAAATAATTGTTATTATTGTAATTTACTTTTTTATTTGGAGAGTTTCCGCAACTATTATATCTATTTGCACAAATACCTCGACGGTTTCCAATCGTTAATACATAAAGTCCGATAAGCATGTCTTGGGTTGGCACGCAAATAGGATCCCCAATAGCGGGAGACAGGAGATTCATATGAGAAAACATAAGTAAACGGGCTTCCGCTTGAGCTTCCAAGGATAAAGGTAGATGAACAGCCATTTGATCCCCATCAAAGTCCGCATTGAAACCCTTACACACTAATGGATGTAAACAAATAGTACGCCCCTCTACTAAAGTGGGTTGGAAGGCTTGTATGCCTAATCTATGCAGGGTAGGTGCTCTGTTCAACAGTACAGGATGTCCCCGCATAACTTCTTGAAGTATTTCCCATACAATGGGTTCCTTTTCCCAAATTTTCCTTTTAGCAATCCTGACATTAGAAGTAGCACGTTTCGTGATTAAATCGCGAATTACAAATAACTGAAAAAGCTTTATTGCTATCTCTAGAGGTAATCCACATTGATGTAATGAAAGCGAAGGACCCACAACAATGACGGAACGCCCCGAGTAATCGACCCGTTTCCCAAGCAGAGTCTCGCGAAACCTCCCCTCTTTACCCTCAATTACATCTGAAAGTGATTTGTATACTTTATTGTAACCATCCCTCGTCGGTTGCCCGCGGGACCCGCTATCAAGAAGTGTATCCACGGCTTCTTGTACCAATTTTTCCTGGCACATTACTAAATCTGCTGGTGCTAATTCACTTCTTTTTAATAGATAGGCAAGGTTGTTGTTCCGACGGATAACTCTCTTATAAAGTTCATTAATATCCGAAGTCACTACTTTATCCCCAGACCTATAAACAATGGGTCTCAATTCGGGAGGAAGAACCGGTAATAAGCACAAAACCATCCATTCTGGTTCTACATTTGTTTGAATAAAATGTTTCGCCAATTGCATGCGTCTAATCAAAAAAACTTTTCTTATTCGTCTTTTTCTATCTTCCCATTCATCTCCACTATACCCCTCGTCTTCTAATTCCTTCCATTCAACCAAAGAATTTTCTATAATAATTCGCAAATCCAAATCCGCTAATTGTTCTCTAATAGCACCTGCTCCTGTCGCAATTTCCCGATTTCGAAATGTTGCAAAGCCTGGGGTAGAAAAAAATGGAGAAATACTGTGGTTACAGGATGAAATTTCATCTTCGAATAAACCCCGTAATCGTAAGAAAGTAGGTTTTTTAGCGCAGGGCCTAGCAAAAGAGAAATCACCATATACTAGGCCCTCCAATTTCTTAAGGGGTTTATCTAAAAGATTCGCGATATAACTAGGAAGACCTTTCAAATACCACACATGAGTCACTGGACATGCCAGTTTGATGTATCCCATTTGATATCTTCGTATCCGAGAATCAACAAATTCTACCCCGCATTTTTGGCAAAATCTTTCGTCTTCATTTTCAGCTACGCTCGCTCGAGAATTTCCACAAGCACAAATTCCGCTTTTTATGGGTCCAAAGATTCTTTCGCAAAACAATCCATCTTTTTCTGGTTTATCGGTTTTATAATGAAAAGTGGAGGGCCTTGTGACTTCGCCAACGACTTCCCCATTAGGTAGGATTTTTTTAGCCCAAGCCTTTATTTGTTGAGGGGAAACGAGTCCAATTTGAAGTTGTTTATGTTTATATTGGTCAATCATAAAATAGAAATAAGAAAATAATTTATATTTATTCCGATCAAACATCCTCCCTATTAACCTGGAAGTTCTTTTCAGATACAAGGAAATGGTTCAGTTCTAGAGCCAAAGATCGTAGTTCTCGAACGAGCACTCGAAAAGATTCTGGAGGATCCTCGTGATTAGGCATTCTTTTTCCCCAGATCGTAGCATTAAGTATTTCTTGGCGAGCTATAAGATGATCAGATTTATAAGTAAGTATCTCTTGTAAAATATGAGCAACACCAAATCCTTCTAAAGCCCAAACTTCCATTTCTCCTACTCGTTGTCCCCCTTGCTTGGCTCTTCCTCTAACGGGTTGTTGGGTAACAAGTGAGTAGGGCCCAGTAGAACGTCCATGAATTTTCTCATCAACTTGATGAATTAATTTTAAGATATAGGACTTCCCTATTAGAACAGGCTGTTCGAAGGGATCTCCTGTTCTTCCATCAAATATTCTGCTTTTTCCCGGGTACTCGGGTTCAAATACCCATGGATTTTTTGTTTGTTTACCGGCTTCATATAATTCCGAAAACACAAGTTTTCTTGAAGCCTCTTGCTCATATCTCTCATCAAAGGGTGCTATTCTATAATGTTTCTTTAGCAGATCCCCTGCTAATCCGAGCGAGCTTTCAAATATTTGTCCCACATTCATTCGTGAGGGTACTCCTAAGGGATTGAAGACCATATCAACAGGTGTTCCATCTTGCAAATAGGGCATATCTTGTCTAGGCAAAATTTTGGAAATGATTCCCTTATTCCCGTGTCTTCCGGCTATTTTATCCCCAACTTTGATTTCACGTTTCTGTAAAATATATACATGAACCATTATGTCAAGGGGGTCCCTCTGGATCCATTTCACATCGATAACGCGCCCTCTTCCACCTATAGGTAGTTTGAGAGAAGTTTCTTTTGAAGTGGATACCTCAAGACCAAAAATAGCCCGTAATAATCCAGCTTCCGCGATATACGACGATTCACTCGCTATCAGAGGCGTTAATTTACCTACTAAAATATCGCCAGTTTCTACCCAGGATCCCAACCTCACAACCCCATTTCTGTCCAAATTGCGGAGTAAATGTTCTTCTAGATGTGGTATTTCTTTAGTGATTTTTTCAGCGGAGCCTTGGCTTGTGGTATCCGTCTGAATTTCATATTTTCGGATGTGAAAAGAAGTATAAATATCCTCATATACTAAACGTTCGCTAATTAGTACTGCGTCTTCAAAATTGTAACCCTCCCAGGGCATATAAGCTACTAAAATGTTTTTTCCTAAAGCAAGTTCTCCCCCAACTGTAGCTGTTCCCTCCGCTAAAATTTGCCCTTTTTTAATGGATTTACCCCGCGGAACCCGAGGTTTTTGGTGCATACAAGTATTTTTGTTAGAGCGCCGATGGGCAACTAAAGGAATACTTATAGTCTTCCCACTACTTGATAAAAGGATCTTGTGACTATCACTAGAAATGATCTTTCCCTCGCGTTCGGCTATAACGGAAACCCTCGAATCTAGAGCTGTTTGGCGTTCCAATCCAGTTCCAACAATGCACTTCTCGGACCGAGAAAGTGGAACTGCTTGGCGCTGCATATTAGAACTCATTAAAGCCCGATTCGCATCATTATGCTCAATAAAAGGAATGAGAGAACCCCCAATAGAAAAATATTGGAAAGGAAAAATACTTCTAACATGAATCTGTTCCCATGCAATAGTCAGGAATTCTTGACGGTATCTAGCTGGAACAACCTGTTCTTCCTGAATACCCTGATTCAAGGACAAAGAATTTCCTGCTGCTATCATATAATATTCATCTCTATTTGGTGATAAATAAACTACCTGTCTCTCTTTTTTTTCTTTTGCTTTCTCAGATATTTTATAAAACGGACTCTCTATAGATCCCCACCAGTGATCAATTCTCGCATGAATAGCTAACGATCCGGTAAGTCCAACATTGATTCCTTCGGACGTGTCAATTGGACAAATACGCCCATAGTGACTCGGATGAATATCTCGGCTCCGAAAACTTGCAGTTCTCCCCGTCAATCCTCCAGGACCCAAACAACTCACTTTTCGCCCATGAACCGTTTGTGTCAATGGATTGGTTTGATCAAAAACTTGGGATAAGGGGTATGTGCCAAAAAAGGTCTCATAAGTAGTTATTAATAAAATCGAAGTTGAAGTTGGAGTTACCAAAGTTTGTGGAGTCGGTTTCGATTGACGTATGAATACTCTACGGATAGTTTTTTGGACCGCATGTTGTAAACGGCCAAGAGCCAGTCCGAATTGATCTTGTAACAGATCCGCAACTGAACGAATACGTTTATTTTTCAAGTGATTCATATCGTCATCGTCAAGTATACCCGTTCCAAATTTCATTCCAATCAAATGATCCGTAGCGGCCAACACATCTCGTGGTAACAGGAATGTATTGTTCTGAGGGATATCAAGACTCATTCTCCGATTCATATTTCGTCGACCAACTCTTCCTAATTCACATTTTTGTTGAAAAAATTTCTTTTGTAATTCCTCGCATAAGGACTCTGAAAATACCAGGTCCCCCCCTACACAAGCAAATTGTTGATAAAACTCCAAAATTGCTTTTTCTTTTGACTCAATCCTCTTCTTCTCCTTAGCATTCGGGAAAGACAAGAAAATTTCGGGGTAGGAAACATTATCTAAAATTTCTCTTAGATTTGAACCCATAGCTGATGATAGAACTAAAATAGATATCTTTTGTTTTCTACTTACGCGAGCCCATATCCTTTCTTTTTTATCAATTGCTAATTCCGACCTTCCTCCCCAATCTGATATTATAGTCCCGGTGTATATAGAAATTCCCTTATGGTCTAATTCCGAGCGGTAGTAAATACCAGGACTTAGCAATATTTGATTGATCACAATTCGGTATATTCCGTTTATTATAAACGTTCCTAAGGAATTCATTATAGGAATGTTTCCAATGGAAATGGTTTGCTTTTGCACATCGAAACCAAAAATTAATCTCGCGGATACATATAATTCGGAAGAATAGGTGAGTGATTCATACACAGCATCCCTTTCTTTTATCGAGGGTTCTAGCAATTGATATCCTTTCGCAAATAATTGAAATGCAATTTCGTGATCTGGATCTTTAATTGTTGGAAACTTCTCAAGTTCTTCTGCCAAGCCTTGATTAATGAATCTACAAAATCCCTCGAATTGGATCTGACTAAATCCGGGTATTGCGGACATTCCCTCATTTCTATTCCGGAGCATTTTAATCTTAAGTTTCCTATTTATCCAAGAAAAATTCCATTATCAGCTCACTCTTCATCAATCCCTACGGATCAATCTAGCAATCATGGAATCTATATTCTGTTTACTGAATCACATGAAATTCTAGGGAACTCCACATACGTATTTCATATATGTATTTCATACATATGAATAGAGACGATTTCGACGAAAGTTCGAATTTAGCGGGGGTAGAAATGGAATAAAAATGAATTGATAAAACAGTCCTAGAAAAAAATTCTGCCACTTAAACTTTATAATATTCTAAAAAGATTGGATAGCAAAGATTTCTCGTTTTATCTCCTTTCTATGAAAGGGATAAAGCCATAATAATTTATAAGCACTAGAAAGTTTGACTTTAGTTCGATTTAGCATAGCACGCTTAGTTTCATTTTCAAAACGAATTTGAAGGTTCTTTTTTGTTTCCTATTCGTAGTAGTAGAATTGCTGGAAAATAAAGGATTTCGTTGTAGAATCATAAAATAAAGAAAATTTAAGTAAGTATTTTTTTTTTAAGTACTTGCCAATCTAGTTATCCACCTATCTACATATCCTTTCTTTTATCGTAATTGCACTTAGGTGGGCCAAGAAAAGAAGGCCGTAATCTATATCAGAGAAAATTCCCTCTTTTTTTTATTCAAAATATTTAATGCAATGAAAAATTAAAGCACGATTCCCCATAGGGATATGTACATAAGGTGGATCCATAGATAATAATGCTGTTCGGACCTGGAGTTTCCCTATATACGGATTAGGGAAACATTTATTCTATTTTATTATGCCATTAAAAATAATGGGAGGGGTGAGAATACCGAATTAAGAGTCGTTCACTACTGCAATTCAAAAAAAAATGTAAATTATAGTTAATGGTTCTAATTTGTTCTGAATTTTACAGCCTGCGACTGGAAATCCACTTTTTCTCCTTTGTCATCTTAATAGAATAAAAATAAAAAGAAAAGGGAAGTTTTCTAGTGTTAGCAATATGTGTTTTAAGATAGAATCCATCAAGGAGAATAAGCGAAACTGGATCCAAAAAAAGCAGAAATCCATTTTTTTTTTGAAAAAGATTAGAAAAAAGTAAGTAGAATTAGATTAAAGACTTGTTCTTTTCTCGATTTTAGATCGGATTTTTTGGCGGCATGGCCAAGTGGTAAGGCAGGGGACTGCAAATCCTTTACCCCCAGTTCAAATCTGGGTGCCGCCTGATCAATAAATTAGGATTACTTAGGATTATAGTACTGATCAAACTCGACAAATTCGTACCCCCCATAAGTTGGGGTACGAGAGTAACTAGGTCTGGCGATACTGGATTTTGAGAATCCATACCATAGTTCTATCCTCAAACTATGGTTTGTTTTGTCGGCAGTAGCCCAAACGGCTACCAATAGGGATAAGGTAGCGTTTCCTTATTCTTTTATTAATTAAAATGGATTCGATTTGAGAATTTAAAACTATGAGACTAAGATGTCAGAAATCTTTGTATCCAAAGGTCCCTAAGGGGCAGTCTTTTTTCAATCTAAGATTGAAGAAGGGACTTCGCGAAGAAATATAAAAACTTCCTAATTCTCATATATTTTATTTATCGTACATCTTATGCTACCTACATACACTAAAGTAAAGGTTACTGATTCTGTCGAGAATTATATTGAATAGGCTGATCAAAAATCCATTTCGGGGTTGTGGATAAGGCCTCCTTACTCTTTCATAGAAAGATAGAAAGCGGGGCAGTAGGGTTTAGGTCAAAAATAAACATGGGTAAGGTAGGTGTATCCAATAAATATTTATCTATCCTAATTTTATGGTATATTCTTACGTCCGTTGCTTATATTATAAAAAAGGTAACAAACGAAAGAAAAAATCTCTCTATTCCCGCGTCTTCCATTCAGGACATCCCCCTTTTTTTAGGGAAAGGGCTATGTATCATATTTATACTTAATGCTCCCCAATTCTACCAGAAATCATATAAAAATTTGTTAGGAGTAAATTCCTTTAACGGATTCATTCATAGTCTTAGGGCAGAATAGAATGGACTTTTGACTCTGTACCCTTGATTCCACTATGATTATTGATCAATAGTAGAAGAATTCCTTCATAGAAATAGGAGACATAATTTACATGGATATAGTAAGTCTCGCTTGGGCTGCTTTAATGGTGGTCTTTACATTTTCTCTTTCGCTAGTAGTATGGGGGAGGAGTGGACTCTAGGGATACTACCAATTGATTGAGTAGTCGAATTGTAGTATCATTAATTGATCGTTTTGTATTAATAATTTTGCCAAACTTTATTTTTTATCTCCTTCTTTAGTTTTGTTTCACTCTTGTAAGAAACTCTTTTAAGAAAGTAAGAAAGAGTCGTTCTATTGTACTATGTTCTATTCCAGTATAATAGAATAGAAAGGGCAATTTATAGTAATTCTGAATTTCTATTCTACTAGAAGTGCCAAGTAAAAATAAAGTTCTATACATAAGAAAATTAGACTTTCTTACACGAAGCTATTCACAACATATCGCACATTTTCCATTTTTACTTTTTTTTTTACTTATAATAGTGTATTCTCGTATTATTTTTCTACTCCTCCATGGATTCTTTCAATGAAGAATTGTCTTCGATTTTTTTGATTTTGACTTGATTGAAATTAAGTGGATGCAGTGAAAAAAGAAGTGGAATTAGACTACTGTTTGAATCTACTAATCGATTCTATGTAGATTCAAGATAATATATATAGAAAGAATCTAAAGTGTGGTAGAAAGAACTACATATAGTTCTTTCTACCACACTTTATGATTCCAACCAGATCCTTTCATTTAAGACTTGGATTTTTATTTTCTTTAATCCCTTTTTCATTTCTTCAATGATTAATTGGAATTCCAATTAATCATTTTGGCTGGCTGTTTTTACATAAATAATAAGTAAAAAGGCAGTAGGAACTAAAATGAACAATGCAGTAGCAATAAATGCGAGAATATTGACTTCCATAACCTCTTTATTTTTTTATTCACAATAACTCGGGATATAATCCCATGGAGAGGAAAAAGGGGGGTATCCCATTCAAGGGGAGGACTTGCATTCTGATAATACGGAATCAATTCAATATTATGAATATTGGATCTATCAAATCAATTCATGGTTGATAGTGGAATAATATAACATAGGAAGATCCCTTATCCATACTAAGACAAAAATTGGTTTTTTGATTGGATTCGAAACCCCCTCTATTCTATATTTCATTCTTTTCTACTTTTGCTTTTCTACATGTATAACCAAAAATCTTTCTTATCTTATCAAATTTCCCTTCCTTTTTTATAGTTATACATACAATTATGTATGTATGTATTATATGACCACCTTTCTATGGGTCACATAGACATCCAAATAAGCAGTAGAAGTCGAAATGAGATGGAGAAAGGAAGATTTTAAATAAAATAAAAAGGATCCCATATTTTATTTTAATTTAGGAAAAAGATCGTTTGCTTGGTCTTTATTTTATTAGGTTACTATCAATATCTGCTTTTTGGGGTCTAAAGATGAGAGCGGATCCATAAAAAAAGGATTCGGCAAATGGAGTGAGAATGAGGTGGATTCTTTCCAATTATTCATTGAACATACACAAACAAAGTTGGAACTAGAAAATGGAGGGTGTGTCTTTTAACCCCCCAAAAGGAACTAATTAGATGAAATGAATTCTCTAACAATAAACAACAATAAACGAATACGTTTTGTGTATGGATTCCGGTAAAATACCGGTACTCGATTCCATAAGAGTCGAATAGGAAGTTAAGATGAGGACGGTATCATCATAAAAATAGAGTAATATCCTAAATTATACTAATCCACGTATGATATGTATGCCTTTCCTTATCAACCGGGACTAGTGAAAAAAATTCCTATACTGCTCTCTTTTTACTGAAAAATATGAAATAAAAAAAGTGAAGTAAGGGTTCCCCATGGATATTTGATCTTGCCTCCTACCCCCCCCCCTTTTTCATCAAAAATTTCCATGAAAAAAGGAAAGATGAATTTGTCCATTCATTCAACCCTAGTTCGGGACTGACGGGGCTCGAACCCGCAGCTTCCGCCTTGACAGGGCGGTGCTCTGACCAATTGAACTACAATCCCTGCGGGGTGTATGGCATGCCTATTCTTAAATAGAACTCGATTTGTCTGTCGTGCTCTAAGAAATAGACGAATCATATACTACATACCCACATATCCTATGTGGGTATAGTGCGAGTGGCATAACAAGTATGCTGCTATTTTTTATCCCTAAAAATAAACGAGAATCCGCCTTTCCATAAGAAAAACTCTTTTCTTTGTCTTTTCTTTGTAAGATAAAGAATCAGAGAAATATGGATTCGAAATAAATTTTTCCTTTTCTGTTTCTCCTTTTTTTCTATGGATCAGACATTTTTTTTTCTTCCATAAAAAATAATGGATTTAGTTCATATTCATGAAGCCCTAGATTTTTGGGCCGAGCTGGATTTGAACCAGCGTAGACATATCGTCAACGAATTTACAGTCCGTCCCCATTAACCGCTCGGGCATCGACCCAGGAAGAATTTATTCTAGGCTTTTCGCTAATCTATGATTAACCTCTTTTTATAATACTCCCTACCCCCAGGGGAAGTCGAATCCCCGCTGCCTCCTTGAAAGAGAGATGTCCTGAACCACTAGACGATGGGGGCATCACTAGACGATAGCACTATATACAACCACTCGTCATTATACTATAATGATAGTATGAGCAGTTTTTTTGAATTGTCAATATACTCGAAGAGTATAACTGGATCAAAGGAAAGAGTCTTTACTACTTTTCTATTATGCTTTCATAGGATTTTTTTTAGTTGATGGTTAGGTTAATTCACGGATCATCCCCTACTTTTTAAGGAAATTCGTTTAAATTAAAGGGTATAGAATAAGAATAGATTAATAAAAAGGAGTCTAGATTAATTCAGTACAGGTATTGATTTGATTGCTCTAATAGGAAAAAGAGTCCAATTTCATTTCTTTTTTTTTTTTTTAACTCTGTACTTCGTTTAGTATTCAGACCAAAAATGTGGGCATCTCGCACTAAACTAAGCTATAAAATTCAAGAAAAAATGGAGACATTAAAAAAAAAAAAAGAAAAAAATGAATGAATTTAGTAGAAAAGTACTTTATCGGATTCGAACCGATGATTTATGCTTTACCAAGGCATTATTCTACCACTAAGTGAAAAGCCCTTTATCGGATTTGAACCGATGACTTATGCCTTACCATGGCATTACTCTACCACTGAGTTAAAAGGGCTTTTTATTCAATAATTAGCCACTTTCATCTACCATTATGGGTCTACTGCATTATGTATATATTAATGTACATATTCTATGTATATATAGAGATATATGTAGAGATTTTCTTTTATATATCGGATACACTTGAAAAGAATAAGTTCATAGGTATGTAAACACTATCTCGTACGATTCACCAAACCAAAGCCCGGAAGTTCCGTTTTTTTTTTGTTTAAGAGGAGAACAAATATGTATCAATTGTTGAATCGGACACAACAATGGGCCAAAACGGCCAAAGGGGCAATAAGAACTGCTGTTAAAAAAATGATAGACTTTGTTTTTTTTTATCTTTAGGCTATTCACTTTTCACGTGCTCAGAATGTTCTGCAGAATTAGGGACTTTTTTCTTTCATTGGCTGATATGATGATGAGAACTTTCTCCATTTATGTTTTATTTCCTCTAATTCTAATTGGGTGGGGTATAAAGGAATTTGTCCTCTTCATATACCCATATGGGTGGGTATTAATTTTCAGTGATATACTTCTTATCCGTTTTGGCGAGAAATTGAAATAATTTTTAGCGGGCATCTCTTGGAAAAACTTTCGAGTTCAAAACTTTTTCATTTTTCTTAAAAAGTTTTGGACGGATTTGTTGAAACGATTTTCAACAGGTACCCCTTGGAAATGGGGTACTTGACTATTCTACAAGGATTCTAGTGAATTTGGAACAAACTATGTTGGAGTTTTATCAACAATTTGATTCGAAAAAAGTTGGCAGTCGAATTTATACTGTAGAGTATAAAAATTATACTACTGCCGCCCAACAAAAAAGAGAAAGCATATCCTACATACCTAACTCCTCCAGGTTCAGGGTTTTCTCCTCATACGGCTCGAGAGGAGGATTCCAGATTTTCGATCCTAGGGTGAAAAGGAAGGGAACAGATACCCAATATGATTCTTAGGAGGAACGTTTGGTAATGGTCCTCCATGCTCTTTTTTATATGTTCTTAGTTCTATTCATCTTCTTTGATTCTTTTAAACAAGAATCCAATAAACTAGAATTGAGTGGAAAAGAAGAGACAAAATTAGTAAATGGGGAGGATCCACTAACCAAAGACTCTCCGGATCCTACTTATGAAGAGTTTGAGGAGTCCTCATCAGAGGACTCTGATGTAAATTTTCATGAGGAAGTCTATGATGAATTTTTAAAAGTCATCTCACTCCTTCCCTATGGCTCAGACTTCATGATAAGTGGAGGAAGAAAACATCTTTCCTAATTTCTTTGTTCAATTCTGAACAAAAAAGAAAAGGAAGAAAAGGATTTATGGGGACTGTACTGCCCCCTATATCTCTTAGTTTATATTGTAGGAATAATCAAACTATTCCTTACAACAGTCTGGCACATTTGCGTCCTCACAAATAATGATCCTTGTAGTCATAACCGTAGAATAGATCCTAATTGAAATGCATACATTTGGTTGATACGCTATTGGCATGGTAAGAAGAGATCTATTTTACAGACTAGAAAGGGGTTATCTAAATCCTAAAGTAAAGGCCCGCGATTGAAAACTGCCCACACCCATGAACTTTCTCCGTTTGATTCGATAAAGTGGAATTAGCCTCCTTCTCGAATGGCTACCCTTGACAAAGGGTAGCGTTGGTATCATAATCGACATGTAGCGGGTATAGTTTAGTGGTAAAAGTGTGATTCGTTCTATTAATAACTGAATTTGAAATGATATACTTAAGGCATCCTTAAGTTTTTTATATTCATATTCCGATGAAAACTTTAGTTCTTATAAAGGGTTTAATCCTTTTCCTCTCAATAGCATATTGAGGAAGAATATACATTCTCGCGATTAGTATCCAAAGACTAATTGAATTTGCATCCAAAATACAAATTCGATTATGAGTATGAAGTCGCGAAGCATAATTTTGCTTTGGATTAAGTATTCCGATTGAATAAATATGAGTAAAGGATCTATGGATGAAGATACAAAAAAGTTTATTTCCAATCGTAACTAAATCTTCTTTTGTTTTGTTTAAAAAGGAAATGGAAGCCCAATAGCTAAAAAACGAGGGTTTTGGTTTACTAGAACCATCAGTATATTGTTTCAGCTCGGCGGAAACCCAATTCTTTTCCTCAGGATCTCTTGAATGAAATTAGGGAACGAAGTAAGTGGATTAGATAGATATTTAGGAGAATTTCTATCTCCTACTCTATAGGGATCATCTAGAAAGCAGAGAGCTTTGGTTCCATTCAGACAGAAAAGCTGACATAGATGTTAAGCGGTGAGAATATCCATAAAGGAGCCGAATGAAATCAAAATTTCATGTTCGGTTTTGAATTAGAGACGTTAAAAATAATGAACCAACGTCGACTATAACCCCTAGCCTTCCAAGCTAACGATGCGGGTTCGATTCCCGCTACCCGCTCCATTCTGTATAAAAAGACTATTCTATTTGTTTGTCTAGACATGGTAGAGACTTGTATTCAACCTTTTTTCTTCACCGGTTTTCGGCCCTACAGAGCGGAGTAGAGCAGTTTGGTAGCTCACGAGGCTCATAACCTTGAGGTCACGGGTTCGATTCCCGTCTCCGCACTTAGCAGTCCGTATAAATGGACTATTTATTTGTATGGATATGGTAGAGGGCTACTTTTTTTTATTCAGCAGGCGGAGTAGAAAAGAAAAAAAATGCTAAAAAAGCATAGCTTATCCCCCTTTCAAAACCGTTTGTATCGGTAAATCCCCGTCCCCGTTTTAGGGAACTTTCTTGGAAAGTTGGATTTTCGCCCCGAAGCACTCTTTGAGTCGGGTGCAAAGGAAGGATAAGATAGGAACGGGTACAGTACTAGACTAACAACTACTTAATTTAATCGAAGCAGTTAAGTAGTCAACTAGACTTAATTTTTTATCATAGTACCTTACTAAATTAAGCTGGCGAACGACGGGAATCGAACCCGTATCTTCTCCTTGGCAAGGAGACGTTTTACCACTGAACCACGCTCGCTACATTGAACTACGCCCGCTACGCCCTATATTTTATAGGATATATCCACCTGGGTCGACCGTCTATGTCTGGGTCGACCGTTTCATTTTCTATTAGAGTTTTCTTTTTATTAATTGTCTGTCAATCAATATTCTAATGGCAATAGAATTTCATAATAATGAAAGAGAAGAGGTAATAATTAGGAACGAAAATAGCATTTTAATGTGTATAAAAATCCGAATTTTTTCGAAAAAAAGGGCCTTTCTTTTTATTTATTTTGTTTTGTATCGGGCTACTAAATACTAAACAAATTCAAGAAATGAGAGAATTCAGAATAGCTACCAGAAAGACTAATCCAATCCATAATGATGTACCGGAAAATACAACGTTTTTATTATTTGACCAACCATCAGGAGAAGCAAATACAAGGGGTACACTAATTACTAAGACTGAGGAAGTCGCAATTAATGCAAAAACAGCTAATTGAAAAGCAATAGTCATATTTATAATCCTCCAAACTACCTTCAAATAAAGTTGACTACATATTTCTATTTGATCCCTCACTTAATCAAAATTGTACGAAAATACAAGAAGTAGGAGGGGTTTAATCATGAATCCATTGATTCTTCTTTTTATTTAAAATTTTTCCTTACCGCTTTTATTTGGATATGGAGTTGAGGGGAAGGGATTTAGCGTTTATTTCACAAATGGATATACCAGATTCTGTATCCGTGTATACAGTATACAGAGATATATCGAAAGTAGACTTGTATCTGAGATGTTTCTAGGAGTTAGTAGATCATTTCATATAGCTATGTTCTATTTGTAGGAATAAAATAGGGATTGGGTTGTGGAGAGATGGCTGAGTGGTTGATAGCTCCGGTCTTGAAAACCGGTATAGTTCTAGGAACTATCGAGGGTTCGAATCCCTCTCTCTCCTTTTGTTTATTGAATCCATTTGTTTTTTTCTTTGTTCTGTCCCCTTATATCATTCTTTCATAAAAAAGCATGAATGGCTCGGCTAGATAGAATAACCGAGCCAGAGCATAAAAAACATAAAAAAGCATGAATGGCTCGGCTAGATGGAATAACCGAGCCAGAACATAAAAAAAGTAGAACCAGTATAAATAAAAAAATCTTAGTTAAGAGGGGTCATATAAAGAACAGGTTCCAAATCACGATCAATTCCCTTTTCAAAGCCTGCTGCAGCAGCTCGGGCTCTTCCTGCATGCCACAAATGGCCCACAAAAAAGAAGAATCCTAAAACAAAATGGGAGGTCGCTAACCAACTTCTAGGAGAGACATAATTAACTGCATTGATCTCCGTAGCTACGCCACCCACAGAATTTAAAGAGCCTAAAGGAGCATGGGTCATATATTCTGCCGAACGTCGTTCTTGCCAAGGTTGGATGTCTTTTTTCAACCTACTCAAGTCCAAACCGTTCGGGCCCCTTAGAGGTTCTAACCACGGAGCACGAAGGTCCCAAAAACGCATGGTTTCCCCTCCAAAAATAACCTCTCCCGTTGGGGAACGCATTAGATATTTACCTAAACCCGTCGGTCCTTGGGCAGACCCTACATTAGCTCCAAGACGCTGGTCTCTAACTAGAAAAGTAAATGCTTGAGCTTGAGAAGCTTCTGGCCCAGTGGGTCCGTAAAACTCACTTGGATAAGCCGTATTATTGAACCAGACAAAACAACAAGCGATAAAACCAAAAACAGATAAAGCACCTAAACTATAAGACAAGTAAGCTTCGCCAGACCATACAAATGCACGGCGAGCCCATGCAAAGGGTTTGGTTAAGATATGCCAAATTCCGCCAAGTACACAAATGGAACCCAACCATACATGTCCCCCAATTATATCTTCTAAATCATCCACACTAACAATCCATCCTTCTCCCCCAAAAGGGGATTTTAGTAAATAACCAAATATAACACCGGGGCTAAGGGTCAAATTGGTAATTTTTCTTACATCTCCCCCCCCGGGGGCCCAGGTATCATATACGCCGCCAAAATAAAGAGCCTTGAGTACTAGAAGAAAAGCGCCTAGGCCTAACAAAATTAAGTGAATACCCAAAATTGTCGTCATTTTATTTCTATCTTTCCATACATAACCAAAGAATGGAAAAGATTCTTCAAGAGTCTCGGGTCCCAGAAGCGCGTGATAAATGCCACCGAAGCCTAAGACTGCGGATGAAATTAGGTGAAGTACTCCGGATACAAAGTAAGGAAAAGTATCTAGAACTTCTCCCCCCGGCCCTACTCCCCAACCTAGAGTAGCTAAGTGCGGAAGTAAAATCAACCCTTGTTCATACATGGGCTTTTCTGGTACGAAATGGGCCACTTCAAATAGGTTCATTGCTCCGGCCCAGAATACGATTAATCCGGCATGGGCTACATGAGCCCCAAGCAGTTTACCGGACAAATTGATAAGTCTGGCATTCCCAGCCCACCAAGCAAAGCCAGTGGTTTCTTGGTCACGACCAGCTAAAACGAAAGTTCCATTAAAGAGCGTTTCCACGTGGTAGAACCTCCTCAGGGAATATAAGATTTTCATGAGGCTGATCCTGAGCTGCCATCCACGCACGAATACCCTCGTTTAAAAGAATATTTTTGGTGTAGAAAGTCTCAAATTCAGGATCTTCCGCTGCACGGATTTCCTGGGAAACAAAGTCATAAGCACGTAGGTTCAGAGCCAGGCCAACTACGCCAATAGCACTCATCCATAAACCGGTGACGGGTACAAATAGCATAAAGAAATGTAACCAACGTTTATTGGAAAAAGCAACACCAAAGATTTGGGACCAAAAGCGGTTAGCAGTGACCATTGAATAAGTTTCTTCAGCTTGAGTTGGGTTAAAAGCGCGGAAGGTATTTGCACCATCACCATCTTCGAATAGAGTGTTTTCTACGGTAGCCCCATGGATAGCGCATAGCAGAGCTGCGCCTAATACTCCGGCAACTCCCATCATATGAAATGGGTTCAACGTCCAATTATGAAATCCTTGGAAGAAAAGGATGAATCGAAATATAGCTGCTACGCCAAAACTCGGCGCAAAGAACCAACCGGATTGTCCCAGTGGATAAATAAGGAATACGGAAACAAAAACAGCGATTGGACCAGAGAATGAAATTGCATTATAAGGCCGCAATTGAACAGACCGAGCAAGTTCAAATTGACGTAACATGAAACCTATTAGTGCAAAAGCCCCATGGAGAGCGACAAAAGTCCACAGACCACCTAATTGACACCAACGAGTAAAATCCCCCTGTGCTTCCGGGCCCCATAGTAGCAACAAAGAGTGTGCTAAACTATTGGCAGGGGTGGAAACCGCCGCGGTTAAGAAATTGCAACCTTCCAAATAGGAACTAGCCAATCCATGGGTATACCAAGAAGTTACAAAAGTAGTCCCTGTAAACCAACCCCCTAAAGCGAAATAAGCACAAGGAAAGAGCAATAGGCCGGACCATCCTACAAAAACGAAACGGTCCCTTCGTAACCAGTCGTCCATAATATCAAATAGATCATTTTCTTCTTTAGTAACTCTACCAAGGGCTATAGTCATAGTGATCCTCCTATTCAATTACTTCAACCATTTCCGAGCATCTCATATTACTTCCGGGGCATACGATAGATTATCTGTGGACGACTTCTTTCTCGTTCAATGCCCTTTTTAAAAGGTCTCGAAGATAGAAATTTAGCATTTTTATCTATGGGGTCACAACCAAGGTCGTGGTAAATCCACGAATTTCATTCAATTAAATTTTCTTATACTATAGAAATAAACAAGAAATAAAGAAATAAACATTTGAATTCAGCATTATTCCATGATTCCTATTTCAATTCAAAGCCTATCTTTTAAGAGATAAGAGAAAAATAACCCCTCTTTTCTCATTTGCTCTCTATTGCATGGGTGAAAGAACAAAAATAGGATTTTGAAAAAAAAAAGAACGATATTGAAAAGAAAAATGGACTTTTGAAACTCTTTTTATGTGTAACGGAAAAGAGTTGCGATTTCTTCTTATTCTTATAGAACGTCTAGTAACAAGAATATGAAATCGTAAATAGCGAAAAATTCTTGCCTTGGGCGATCTAAGTCTAAGAAAATACAAAAAATCCGCTTATACACCAATTTCATCCACATTGAATTTATATATCAGAATAGCAGATTTATATATCAGAATAGCGGATAGAGGCATCATTCAAGGAGTCAGGTCTACTTACTTTATCTTTCTTTTCAATTTTATTATGGGTTTGATAAGAACCTTTTTTGTGGATCAATAAAAAAAAAAAAAAGAGTTTTTTAACCTGCTTGTTTTATTCTAACAAATCCTATATGGAACTATCCGCTGAAAAGAAAATATCTGATTGTCTCTCAGCCTATATCGAATTTTTGAAAGAAAAAACAAGAATTTTCTTCTTTTTTTTATTAATATTAAAAAAAAAGAATATAATTAAAATAAAAAAAAAGAATATAATTAAAATGGAATTGGCAATATAATTTTGACACACGATCCTTATTTTTTGCCTCTGTCATATCACGAAAACCTTTCGATTTGGAATGGGGAGAGATGGCTGAGTGGACTAAAGCGGCGGATTGCTAATCCGTTGTACAATTTTTTTGTACCGAGGGTTCGAATCCCTCTCTTTCCGCCCCCTCGGATCATTTGGGACTTTCAAATTGTAAGGAATTCTGACCCCCGGATTTTCTCATAGATAAATGTACGAAATAAATCCAATTTGTAAGAAAAAATTCCCAAGAATTTTGGATTTTTACTCCTCACGCCCAGGATTACGTCCTGGGTCATTAGATAAGAATCCAAAGATAAAGAGGGAAACAAAGAATATCACTACTGTATAAACAAAAAGTTTGAGAGTAAGCATTACAAAATCTCCAAGATTTTTTTTTGTTAAGGAATAGATTACCCATTTTTTCTTACCACACAGATCCACTAGGGTGGGTTTTGTTTATTTTGACACCTAAAAATGCAAAAATCAATTCTAAAAAAAATTGCAAGAATTGCTTTCTAATAAGCACTCTTATCAATATCCAAAATTTGTTTAGGTGTTGTGTGGGTACCTAAAGGTACCTGCTCAACGTAGGAGCAGGGGATAGAAAGGCTGATCCAAATTTATTGCTCCAACTATACATTCAATGGAGAAGAATTTGAATTTTAGAATTGAAAGTTCATAATATAAGACTTCTCAGTTCTTATCCATTTTTTTTGAATGAATACATCATTCAATTTGGCAGACAGAATAGAATAGTAAAGATTTCATCGAAAACTTACAGCTGCTTGCCAAACAAACGCTAATAGAAAAAAGAGTACAGGTATGACAGGCATAACATCCACGATTGGGTTGAAAATGGCATAAGCTTCGGGTAATTTGGCGAAGAAAAAGCTAGTCGGACAAAGAACAGAATTAAAACAGATACAGGTTAAACTAAGTATATTAGGCATAACAAGCATTTCGTTCTTGTAGAGTAGATAATTGAATTTTGATTGAGTTATTTTTCTAAGGGAAAAAGCAAAAGAAAAGGTGGATTCAAAATCCTTTTTTCTTCGGATTTTCCAAAACACAAAATACCTCCTTGTATTCGCATTCTCAAATGAGAATGGAAGAAATTCGACTTTCATATAATATCTTAATAGAATTCCATGTAATGATCAATGCATTTTTTGGATTCTATATTATCTGCATGTCTAGAATCCTAGCAAGAAAATATGCCTCATTTTTTAAGTAATTGAAGTGGGATTGACGAATATTATATATAAATAATAGTGTTTATTAGTGTCGCATAAAACGAAATGAAATGGGGCGTGGCCAAGTGGTAAGGCAGCGGGTTTTGGTCCCGTTACTCGGAGGTTCGAATCCTTCCGTCCCAGATTTTTTCTGATGAAGCGAAAGATAGAATCGTATTGTGCCCCGCACGACACAAAAGTTTATTAAGGAGAATAATTATCTGTTATGAACTCGTGGATTAGATGCATTTCTAAGCATTCATTTTCTTTCTCAGAAAACAAAAAATAAAGTGTCAAGTCCAGTCAAATTTAATATCTTTATTTTATTTTCCTGAAAAATTTTTGTATATCAGGCACATTCAGGATATGCCCCTACTACTCATTACTCACTACTACTCATTACTCATATGTGTTTAGAATATGTGTTTAGAAAATAGATTAATAAAAAGGAATCTAGATTAATTCAGTACAGGTATTGATTTGATTGCTCTAATAGGAAAAATACTTAAAAAAAATCTTTCTTTTGTTATTCGAGTCGAAGAAGTATGAGAATTTTATAACTACCCAACCCAAAAACTACCAATCTTTTCATTGGCATAGCTTATTTGGTTAATAGTTAATTGTTTTTGTTACAGAAAAATATATTAATTAATTTCATTAATTCAACTTTTTTGGAGGTTGATAGTTTATTTGTTGGGGAAGAGTCGATCCTTCTCATTTCAGGATTGATCATCTTGAGTTCTCTGTTGAGAATGGAAATTCAATAAGAAATAAATCTTAAGCAAACTATTTTATTCCTCTTTTTCGAACTATGTTTCATTCATATGATAGAATATGGGTTTAAATAAATTGGATCTTTGCAGAGTGTTCCCCAAAAAATAATTATTTCTTTTATCCATATTTCTCCATAGATAGCAAGTTTGAATTAATATACAAAAGCAATGACTATTCATGATTCCATCCATATTGGATCAATTCTCGATACCATTTTGCAATGAAATTAGAGGAATGTTATGGTAAAACTTCGTTTAAAACGATGTGGTAGAAAGCAACGTGCGACTTGAAGGACATGATCGATTGTGGATTTTGCTATCCATCATTTTCCATAGTAATGAAAATGCTCTTGGCTCGACATAGTTTGTTCTATTCGTCCCGAACCGAATTTGCGCTGGGTTGTTTGTAATGTAAGTAAATAGTACACGATGGAGCTCGAGAGGACAGAATTTCTTTTTTATCAAGGGAAAAAATCTAGGGTTAGTGAAAACTAATAAATTTGGTCAACTTTGTAAGTCTATCCTTAATATAGAAATCAAAAGGTTAAAATAAGAAAAAAGTCAAATTTTGGAAGATTGGAAAAACTTTTTCGTTTCGATTAAAAGTCTATCTGAATCATATTTGATTTCTATAGAAGAGTGAAATGCTTTATCGAAGGAAATAAGAAAAAAGAAAGGGTATGTTGCTACTCTTTTGAAAGAAAAAAGAATAGGAGTTCCCTAAGTAATGTCTAAACCCAAGGATTTCGCAAATCAAAGATAAAGGATTCCGGAACAAGTAAATACGATTTTCAACCGTCTCAACAATAGAATTAGATCGGAATAAGGAATAAAAGTGAATTTGTTCGAGATGAGATAAAGAAAAGAGTTTAGAGACGACTCAAAAAATTTCGAAGGGTTTTTCTTTTGAAATCCGCCAGTAAAAATTAGCCAACTTGAGTCATGAGTATAAATGAAATTTTTTTTCTTTTCTTTAAGGAAATTTATGCAAGTCATAATCCAATTCGTATCTACTTGTATTATAGACAGAAATTAGAATCATTTTCTCGAGCCGTATGAGGAGAAAACCTCCTATACGTTTCTAGGGGGGGGGTTGTTTATCTACATCTATCCCAATAAGCTATCTATCGAATCGTTGCAATTGATGTTCGATCTCGAAGAGAAGGAAGAGATCTTCGAAAAGTAGGTTTTTATGATCCGATAAAGAATCAAACTTGTTTAAATGTTCCAGCTATTCTATATTTCCTTGAAAAGGGGGCTCAACCTACAAGAACTGTTTATGATATTTTAAGAAAGGCGGAATTCTTTAAAGATAAGGAAATAACTTTGAGTTAATTGAAGAACTAAATGAATAAAAATAAAAAAGTAGGAGAGGGTCGCTAGTACCCCTTAATTATTTAGACACAATTTGCCTCTTTCTTAGTCCTATTTTTTTTGCTGCATTTATGTCGTGCCAATCCAACAAAAGTCCTTATTTTATTTCCTTTTTGTATCTAATTGCATTGTATTTCCATTGACAAAAGTCTATTGAACAAATAGAATTTGTAGATAGATGGGTCTCTTTATCGTCACTCCATATTAGGTATTTCTGTCTACACTTCGCTCAAATGATAGGGTTGCCCCTCTTGCATATACTGTCATACAAGCATACAAGATTTTTTGATTTAAAGAAATCAAAATTGCCAAAAAAATGACAATTTTTCCATTGTAATTGGCCCCCCTTTTTTACCCTTAGTGAAATTTAACCGCATCTGTTCATTTTGGTATTTGAGTGTTTTTAATGGGTGATAACTCTTTCTTTTGATGTCTTGCTAATTCAATGTTTTAATAGGAGTGTCCGGTGTAATTCCATCGATTTTTAGATTTCGATTGTATCTAAGAGATCCTAATTTTATCCGGGTTGCTAACTCAATGGTAGAGTACTCGGCTTTTAAGTGCGACTATGATCTTTTACGCATTTGGATGAAGCAACAAATTCGTCCAGACTCTTGGTAGAGTCTAGAAGACCACGACTGATCCTCAAAGGTAATGAATGGAAAAAATAGCATGTCGTAATAAAATGAATTTCTTTTTTTTTTTTAATAAAAAAATTCCGATTTTCTGGGTCTAGTGAATAAATGGATAGAGACTGGCTCTAATTCTGGTAAAATAAAAAGCAACGAGCTTAACTTCTTAATTTTAATTGGAAGGATTCCCCAATCTAATTAGACGTTAAAAATGGATTAGTGCCTGATGCGGGAAAAGGTTAGGTTTTGCTATGAGTGGACCCTTTACTTTTTTTTAGAAATCCTAATTATTTTTGATTATGGATTGAAAAGGGATGTTATGAATTGAATGTGTAAAAGAAACAGTATATTGATAAAGAGACTGTATTCCAAAGTCAAAAGAGCGATTGGCCAGCAAAAATAAAGGATTAGTTCTTGTTTGTTTTGTAATTAGAACAAACCTAAACTAATTAGATAGAAAAGGAGCGGAAAAAGATCTATGGATTAGACTCCCTTTCTTTACCGGGTTTGTATTATGCAACACCTTGTTTTGACCATATTGCACTATGTATCATCATTTGATAAACCGAGAAATGCTTTTTTTTCTCTGATTCAAGTAGAAATACAAATGGAAAAATTCGAAGGGTATTCAGAAAAACAGAAATCTCGTCAACAATACTTCGTTTATCCACTTCTCTTTCAGGAATATATTTATGCATTTGCCCATGATTATAGATTAAATGATTCCGAACCTGTGGAAATTTTTGGTTGTAATAACAAGAAATTTAGTTCACTACTTGTGAAACGTTTAATTATTCGAATGTATCAGCAGAATTTTTGGATTAATTCGGTTAATCATCCTAACCAGGATCGATTGTTGGATCACAGCAATTCTTTTTATTCTGAGTTTTATTCTCAGATTCTATCTGAGGGGTTTGCGATCGTTGTAGAAATCCCACTCTCGCTAAGGCGACTATCTTGTCCGGAAGATAAAGAAATACCAACGTTTCAAAATTTACAATCTATTCATTCAATATTTCCCTTTTTAGAAGACAAATTTTTGCATTTACATTATCTATCACATATAGAAATACCCTATCCTATTCATTTAGAAATCCTGGTTCAACTCCTTGAATACCGGATTCCAGATGTTCCGTCTTTGCATTTATTGCGATTCTTTCTCAACTATTATTCGAATTGGAATAGTCTTATTACTTCCATGAAATCAATTTTTCTTTTGAAAAAAGAAAATAAAAGACTATTTCGATTCCTATATAACTCTTATGTATCAGAATTTGAATTTTTCTTGTTGTTTCTTCGTAAACAATCT